ATAAAAAAGTCACTTTATAATATTAGTAATAGTAAGACAAATTCACATATTTTTTATGACTTATCGTACTTGTCACAAGCATATGTATTTTACAAATTATCACAAACCCAAGTTATTAACTTGTATAAATTAAAATCAGTTCTTCAATATCAAGGAATCCCTTTTTTTCTTAAGCCTGAAATAAAGGATTCTTTTGAAACACAAGGAATAATTCATTCTAAATTAAGGGATAACAGACTTCCGAGTTCTGAAATGAATCAATGGAAAAACTGGTTAAGAGGGCATTATCAATACGATTTATCTCAGATCAGATGGTCTAGATTAATACCACAACAATGGCGGAATAGAGTTTATCAACGTCGTATGGTTAAAAGGAAAAATTTCAGCAAATGGAATTCATATGAAAAAGACCAATTAATTGATTACAAAAAACAAAATCTTTTTGAAGTCTATTCATTATCGAATCAAAAAGATAATTTTCAAAAATACTATAAATATGATCTTTTATCATATAAATCTATTAATTATGAAAATAAAAAGGACTCATTTATTTCTAGATCGCCGTTTGAAGGAAATAAGAACCAAGAGATTTCTTATAATTACAACACATATAAAGACACTTTTTTTGATATGCTAAGGAGTATCTTTATCAATAATTATCTAGGAAAGGGCGATATTCTATATATGGAAAAAACTCCCGATAGGAAATATTTGGATTGGAAAATTATCAATTTGGATCTTAGACAAAAAGTCGATATTGAGGCCTGGATCACGATCGATGCCAATAGTAATCAAAATACTCAGATTGTTACTAATAATTATCAAATAATTGATAAAAAAAATCTTTTTTATCTTATGATTCCAGAAATGAATCTACCAAACTCCCCAAAAGTCTTTTTTGATTGGATGGGGATGAATGAAAAAATACTAAAGCGTCCCATATTGAATCTGGAACTTTGGTTCTTCCCAGAATTTTTGTTACTTTATAATACATATAAAACGAAACCTTGGTTTATACCAAGCAAATTACTTCTTTTAAATTTGAATAGAAATGAAAATAGTAATGAAAATCAAAATCAAAAGATTAATGAAAAGCAAAAGGGAAGTTTTTTGATACCATCGAATAAAAAAATAAAGAATCGAAATCAAGAAGAAAAAAAAACCACAAGCCAAGGGGATCTTGGATCCGTTCTTTCAAACCAACAAAAAGATATTGAAGAAGATTATGCGAGATCGGACATGAAAAAAGGTAAAAAGAAAAAACAATACAAAAGTAACACGGAAGCAGAACTAGATTTGTTCCTGAAACGTTATTTGCTTTTTCAATTGAGATGGGACGATACTTTGAATCAAAGAATGATCAATAATATTAAGGTATATTGTTTCCTGCTTAGACTAATAGATCCAAGAAAAATTTCTATATCCTCGATTCAAAGGGGAGAAATGAGTTTGGATATAATGCTGATTCAGAAGAATTTAACTCTTCCAGAATTGATGAAAAGGGGAATATTGATTATCGAACCCATTCGTCTGTCTGTAAAAAACGACGGACAATTTTTTATGTATCAAACCATCGGTATTTCGTTGGTTCATAAGAGTAAGCACCAAACTAATCAAAGATACCGAGAGCAAAGATATGTTGCTAAGAATAATTTTGATGAATCTATTCCACCACATGAAAGAATAACAAGAAATAGAGACAAAAATCATTTGGATTTGCTTGTTCCTGAAAATATTTTCTCGTTTAGGCGTCGTAGAAAATTAAGAATTCTAATTTGTTTCAATTCAAAGAATAGGAATGATGTAGATAGAAATCCTGTATTTTGCAACGAGAAGAATAGCAACCAAGTTCTAGGTGACAGTAATCACCTTGATAGAGAGACAAATCAATTAATGAAATTTAAGTTCTTTCTTTGGCCTAATTATCGATTAGAAGATTTAGCTTGTATGAATCGCTATTGGTTTGATACCAATAATGGCAGCCGTTTCAGTATGTTAAGGATACATTTGTATCCACGATTGAAAATTCGTTGATAGTACATTTTTCCTATATATCCTCTACTATATAGGATATATGAAAGCAAATAAATACACACATCACACGTCCTGTCTTACATTTCATTCTAAATATCCAATACTAAATGAATAATGTATCAATTCGATCTAGAAATGAATCAACAGAACCTTCTTCATTTTAGGTCTAAATTCTTCGCTTTTGTGAATACGAAAATGTACCAATCCTTTTCTCTCCCTATCTAAATCTAATTTTCAATTGGATTGATTCATTTGAATTGATAAAATTAGGAGTTCATAAAGAAATTTGGATTAGATTATTGTATATACCACATTAAAATGAATGACATTATTATTACTGATCGGTAAAATCCATATCTGTAAAAAGGGAGAGGGGGAATTTTTTTATGGTAAGAAATTCATTCATTTCGGTTATTTCTCAAAAAGAAAACGAAGAAAACAGAGGGTCTGTTGAATTTCAAGTATTCAGTTTCACCACTAAGATAAGGAGACTTACTTCACATTTGGAATTGCACAAAAAAGACTATTCATCTCAGAGAGGTTTGCGAAAAATTTTGGGAAAACGTCAACGACTACTGGCTTATTTGTCAAAAAAAAATAGAGTACGTTATAAAGAATTAATTGGTCAGTTGGATATTCGAGAGACAAAAACTCGTTAATTTAAAGAGTGATATCATTTGAACTTATTCGTTTCAATTTTGATGAACTTCTTTTTACTTTCAGCAATTCATGGAAGAATGACTCGGTAAAAAACTTATGATTGCACCAACTACAAGAAAAGAACTCATGATAGTCAATATGGGTCCTCACCACCCATCAATGCATGGTGTTCTTCGACTTATCGTTATTCTCAATGGTGAAGATGTTATTGACTGTGAACCAATATTGGGTTATTTACACAGAGGAATGGAGAAAATTGCGGAAAACCGAACAATTATACAATATTTGCCTTATGTAACACGTTGGGATTATTTAGCTACTATGTTCACAGAAGCAATAACCGTAAATGGACCCGAACAACTAGGTAATATTCAAGTACCTAAAAGGGCTAGCTATATCAGAGCCATTATGTTGGAGTTGAGTCGTATAGCTTCCCATTTGTTATGGCTTGGCCCTTTTATGGCAGATATTGGGGCACAGACCCCTTTCTTCTATATTTTTCGAGAACGAGAATTGATATATGACCTATTCGAAGCTGCCACCGGTATGCGAATGATGCATAATTATTTTCGTATCGGAGGAATAGCTGCTGATCTACCTCATGGATGGATAGATAAATGTTTGGATTTTTGCGATTATTTTTTAACAGGGGTTGCTGAATATCAAAAGCTTATTACACGGAATCCCATTTTTTTAGAACGAGTTGAGGGCGTAGGCATTATTGGAGGAGAAGAAGCACTAAATTGGGGTTTATCAGGACCAATGCTACGAGCTTCCGGAATACAATGGGACCTTCGTAAAGTTGATCATTATGAGTGTTACGACGAATTTGATTGGGAGGTTCAATGGCAAAAAGAAGGGGATTCATTAGCTCGTTATTTAGTACGAATCAGTGAAATGACAGAATCCATAAAAATTATCCAACAGGCTCTGGAAGGAATTCCAGGGGGGCCCTTTGAGAATTTAGAAATCCGACGCTTTGATAGAATAAAAGATACTGAATGGAATGATTTTGAATATCGATTTATTAGTAAAAAACCTTCTCCAACTTTTGAATTGTCCAAACAAGAACTTTATGTAAGAGTCGAAGCACCAAAAGGAGAATTGGGAATTTTTCTGATAGGAGATCAGAGTGTTTTTCCTTGGAGATGGAAAATTCGCCCACCGGGTTTTATCAACTTGCAAATTCTTCCTCAGTTAGTTAAAAGAATGAAATTGGCTGATATTATGACGATACTAGGTAGTATAGATATCATTATGGGAGAAGTTGATCGTTGAAATGATAATTGATAATACAACAGAACTACAAGCTATCCATTCGTTTTCCAGATTGGAATTCTTAAAAGAAGTCTATGGGATTATATGGGTGCTTGTCCCTATTTTGACTCTTGTATTAGGAATCACACTAGGTGTACTAGTAATTGTTTGGTTAGAAAGAGAAATATCTGCAGGGATACAACAACGTATTGGACCTGAATACGCCGGCCCCTTGGGAATTCTTCAAGCTCTAGCAGATGGCACAAAACTACTTTTCAAAGAGAATCTTTTTCCATCTAGAGGGGATACTCGTTTATTCAGTATCGGACCATCCATAGCAGTCATATCCATTTTACTAAGTTATTCAGTAATTCCTTTTGGTTATCGCCTTATTCTAGCCGATCTTAGTATTGGTGTTTTTTTATGGATCGCTGTTTCAAGTCTTGCTCCCGTTGGACTTCTTATGTCGGGATATGGATCAAATAATAAATATTCCTTTTTAGGTGGTTTAAGAGCTGCTGCTCAATCAATTAGTTATGAAATACCATTAACTCTATGTGTATTATCAATATCTCTACGTGTGATTCGGTGAGACATAAAATTTCCTCTATTTCTTTTCTTTCTAGTAAGAAAGTTAAATGAGTTGAATATATATATTTTATTTTTTTATTCAGCATTCGGGTTGATGAACTAAACCAGATAGTTATATGAGTGAAATAAAACGGCTTTTGAATTTGCAGTTAAAGGGATTGAATCTCATTTCCTATGTACAAGAATGAAATGAAAGTAAATATAAGCAAAGCAGTCGAGACTGTTTACCCCAAGATTGGTTGATTAGTCATCATGGCTTGAAGCGGGTTCAAAAGATCAACTGTATGGAGTTTTTACTATCTATTAACATAGATGTATTACCATAATGGAAGGTTAACAAAAATGAGTGGATGGTTAGGAAGACCAAGATACGCAAAGGATTAGTAATGGAGATTCTGTAAATTATCCAACAGGATATTTCTGTACCTAAAAGGAATTCAAATTGGGGCTTTAAGTTG